TTGCCAAAAATTCACAAGATGAAATTTCCATTTCTTCATCAGAATAAGAGTTCCTTTTGAAGCCAGAATCGCTTTTCCTTTATATCGAACATAATGTATGAAAGTATCTTTGAGGAACCATAGGATCCTCTGAAAAGAATTACAACACACGACCATAAGATATTCTATTTTTCCAAAGAAAAGTGTTCGCTCAATAAAGACTCCAGAAGATATTGATCGTAAATAAGAAGACTGTTTACGAAGAAATAGGAATAGATATTCAAATTCATATACATAAGAATTATGTAGGAACCAAAAGAATCTTTTCTTTCTTTTTGAAAAGACGTAAATAGATTTCTTTGAAGTAATCAGACTATTCAAATTATGATATTCGTGGAAAAACAATCGCAAGAAATGCAAAGAAGGAACATCTTTGATCCAGCATTGAAGGATTTGAACCAAGATTTCCAAATGGATAGGATGGGGTATTAGTAGATCTGACACATAATTTAAATGTGATAATTTATCCTCTAAAAAGGGAAATATTGAATGAATAGATCGTAAATTCTGAGATTTTGGTATTCGTTTTTCTTCAAGGGAAGATACTAATCGTGATGAGAATGGAATTTCCAGAATGACTCCAAAAACTTCTGATATCATTTGAGAATAAAAATGAGAAGAAAAAGAATTCTTGTGACCCCAAAATCCATTTTTGTTAGAATCATTCACCGAAGAAATCAAAGATTCCTGTTGGTACATTCGAGTAATTAAACGTTTCACAAGTACTAAACTATATTTATTGTCATAACCGAGAATTTCCACAGGTTCGTAAAAAATCAAACTATTGAAGCTATGATAATGAACAAGTGAGTAAATATACTCCTGAAGGAGTAGCGGATAGAGGAAGTTTTGTTGCCGAAATCTATCTTTTTTAAATCTAAATATCCTTGTCATTCTGCCATTTAAATACATTTCTACTGTAACCAAAAAAGGGAGGCACTTCTTGTGTTATGAAATGATACATAGTGCAATATGGTCAGAACGGCGTATGCATATGTTGTGTTTCTCTTATACTAAAATACTATTTAGAATTTTAGTATAAACTATAATTTTAGAATAAACTATAATAATATATAATAATAATAGAATAAAATACAAAATAAGAAGTAAAAGATTATATAAAAGTAAGAACAAAGAAAGAATATAGACCCCGGAGACAGAGAGCCCAATCTACAGATCTTTTTCCTTTCCCTTTCTATCCAATTTGGTTTCTAGCGCCTTGTGAAATCGAACTATACTAACAATAAGAAAAAGGGTAAAGATCTTTTCTTTTTGCAACCCAATCACTCTTTTGACTTCGGAAAAAGATTCTTTTTTTATCACTATACTATTTCTTCTACACATCCGTCTCCAATCCACAATAAAGAAGAATTAGGATGAATAAAAAAAAAAAAGAATGCAATGGTCCACTCAAAATTCACAAGAGAACCTTTTCCCACATCAGGCACTAATCTATTTTTAACGTATAATTAGTAATTTGATCGGGTAATCATTCAAATTAAGAAATGAAGCTCGTTGCTTTTTTGTCTTATTCGAATTGGAGCCATAAGACTCTATCCATTTATTCACTAGACCCAAAATACTTTACTGAACTTTAAAGATTTTAGAAAAAGAAAAATTCTTGTTCTATTTATATTATTTAGATTATGAGTACTAGAAATCTTCTTTTTCTATGATTTTATTATTCTTTATTTTTTTTTTATTTTTTACGACATGCTTTTTTTTCCATTCATTACCTTTCAGGATCAGTCGCGGTCTTATAAACTCTACCAATAGTCTAGACGAATTCCTTCATCCAAATGTGTAAAAGATCAAAGATCATAGTCGCAATTAAAAGCCGAGTACTCTACCGTTGAGTTAGCAACCCGGATCAATATGAAGTGTAGATATGATCGAAATAAAAAAAATCTAGCAAACTCATCCATTTTACTAAAGTGAAGGAAAGAGCCAATAGGGAATGAAATGGGGATAAAAAGATCTATTTATATACGATCAAATTATATTTGTTTGATACACCATTGTCAATATGAATGGACTTTTTAGAAAACAAATTTAAAGAAATTATATATAAATTTGTGTTGTATTTGAAAGAATAAAACTTTGAGCAGAAAAAAAAGAAGTAATAAGGAAAAGGTAGAGATAGAAAAAATGCGGCTTTCTTTAATAAACTTTCTTTAATAAAAAAAGAAAGGTACAATACAAATATAAGAAGAAAGGTTACCCCCCTCTTGTCGAGGGGGGTCCACAAAAATAAGCAAGAAAAAAATATAAAAATATATAAAATATATTATATATATATAAATAAGTATGAATAGAAAAAGAAGTGATATTATATATATAAAGAAGTATGAATAGAAAAAGAAAAGAGGAAACTTTGAATAAAGAATTACACAAAGATAGAGTAACTAGTACCTATCTTTGTGTAATTCTTTATTCATGATTCTTGTTTTTCCTTTCTTTTTTTATCAAAAGAAATTCGAAATTCTTTAAAGAATTCTGCCTTCCTTAAAATATCATAAACAGTTCCTGTGGGTTGAACACCTTTTTCAAGGAAATATAAAATAGCAGGAACATTTGAATAAGTTTGATTCTTTATCGGATCATAAAAACCCACTTTTTGAAGATCTCTTCCTTCTCTTCGGGATCGAACATCAATTGCAACGATTCGATAGATGGCTCATTGGGATAGATGTAGATAAAAGATGCCCCCCTAGAAACGTATAGGAAGTTTTCTCCTCATACGGCTCAAGAAAAAATGATTCTAATTTTTCTAATTTCTAGAATTTCTATTTCGATCTATATAGATAGAAATAGAAATGGATCCATAAAGAATTAGACTGTAATTTGAGCCTTTTTTCCTTCTTTACAGAAAAAGAAATTTCATTTGTACTCCTAACTCAAGTTGGATAGTTTTGAAAGAGTTCGAAAGGAAATCCTTCGAATTTCTTGAGCTGTCTCTACCCTATTTTTTTTTTACTCATTCTGACTCTAATATTTTTTTTTTACTCATTCTGATCCAATTGTTGAGACAAGTTAAAATAGTGTTTCCTTGTTCCGGAATTTATTGTCTTTGCTTTGCGCTTTGTGAAATCATTGGGTTTAGACATTACTTCGGTGATCCTTACTCCTTTTCAAAAAGGCAGCAACATACCTTTTGTTCTTTCTGTAAAAATCATACGAACGATTGATTCCTTTGTAATACACTCTTGATCTAAACAGTTTGAAAATTTCGATAAATTTTACTTTTTTTCATTTCAAACTTGTTCAAATTTGAACCTCTCCTTTTATCTATATTTATATATAGATGATATATTTACAAAGTTGGTCTAACTTATTGATTGTCACTAACCCTAGATTATTCCCCCGATAAATGAATGAATCATTTTTGCTCGAGCTCCATCATATGCTATACCTTTCTATACCATTAGTATCTTTCTTTAGCAACCCAAGACAAATTCAATCAGGTTCCTAGCAGAACAAACTATGTCGAGACAAGAGCATCTTCATTCGTATAGAAAATGGTGGATGTCATAATCCACATCCAATCATGTCCTTCAAGTCGCACGTTGCTTTCTACCACATCGTTTCAAACGAAGTTTTACCATAACAATCCCTCTCATTTTAATTTTGAACCGTATGCAATTGATTCAATATGGAATCATGAATAGTCATTGGCTGAACCGATACATAATAATCTACACTTATAAACACTTATATATAAGTGTTTATCCGGAAAAGATTTCACTTAAAATTACCCCATATTTTCTCATATGAATAATATCACATGAAAAAAATCAGGTTTAAGCAAACTTATTTACACCTTCAACAAATCTTTTGGGATTTTCCATAATAAAAGATCCCCCTTTTCGTTAAAAAAAGAAAGAAATTAGAAACCTAAAAAAAACCTTTGACTTTCTTTTCATTCAAATGAAAAAGAAATCCCCATGAATGGCTAAAAGTTTTTAATATACTTAAACTAAATATTTCATTATATTTCATTGAAATATTCAATTATAGAATAATAAGATAATCTGAAATAATGAAAAATAATGAAATAATAAGGTATTCTTAATAAGAAAAATATATAATATATTCTTATGTCATAATTATGACATATTTTTTCATTTTTTATTTATGAAATATGATTTTCTGATTCTAATATTAGGATTTACTTCTTTTTTACCATCTCCAATTGAATCTGATTTTCATTTCGTATTTTCATTGAATTTAAAACATAATTATGGAGTAGAAAAAGTCTCGTGTAAGGTAAGATCAAAGAGAAAAAAAAGAATCCTCAAATTATGAAAATTATGGTCTTTTCGCATCCATCTCCATCTTATAAAACAAATAATCGTTAACAAAAGGAATCACAAATATTGAAGAATAAAATACTTGAGTAATTTAATAAATAAAGTAAAAAAAAAAAAAGATATGATTCTTAGAATTCAGATTGGATAACATTGTATCCAAAATTAAACAGAAAATTGTTGAATTAGATTTTCAATAGAGAAGAATCTTTCGTTTTGGATGCAAACGATCTGGGACGGAAGGATTCGAACCTCCGAATAACGGGACCAAAACCCGTTGCCTTACCGCTTGGCCACGCCCCATTTTTAGTTGGTCTAAAAAAGACTAAGATAAATATTGGTTATTCGTCAATAACCAACCAAAAGAAATATAGGACATGTTGTCGCTAGGATTCAACACAATGGATATGGATATAGAATCAAAAAGATTAATTGATCATTACTTAGAATTCAATTAAGATATTGTATGAAAATAGAATTCTTTGTATCCTTATTTTATTGGGGAGAAGTCAAAGAAAAAGAAGAATTTCTTTCTTTTATCTGCCTTTTTCTTTTCAATTTTCCCTCAGAAAAACAACTCAATCCAATCTGATAATTTATTATCATTTCAATTTCATTTGAATTTTGAATAACAAGAAAAGAATATTTGTTATGTTTAATATCTTTAGTTTAATCTGTCTCTGTCTTAATTCTACCCTTTATTCGAGTAGTTTCTTCTTAGCCAAATTGCCCGAAGCTTATGCCTTTTTCAATCCAATTGTAGACGTTATGCCGGTTATCCCTGTACTTTTTCTTCTCTTAGCCTTTGTTTGGCAAGCTGCTGTAAGTTTTCGATAAGAATGAAATCTCTATTCAATTCAAAATTTATTCGATAAAAAACAGATAAAATTTTGATTCTGAAAATCAATAAGATCATAAATAATATTCAGATAAGTCTGGACATTAGGAACCCTCGATTCAAAAAGCTAAATTCTGGTATTTATTATTGAATTTGAATAAGGAAAGGGGCGATGATCTTGATCTTTAATCAGCTAATCAGCTGATTCTTTTTGTTCTGACTTTTCCTTTAGAAGATCCCATACAATACCTAATTATAGATATGGATATGGCAAGAAATTTTTGGTAACAAAAAAAACGAATATTTTTCATAAAATATTATTCATAATATTACATTAGAATATTACATTAAAAATAGAAAGAAATTTGGAGCGTCATGTCAAAATAGTGTATAGCGTGTGTCGTAAAATAGGTGATCTATTTCCTTAAACAAAAAATGATCTTATCTTGGAGATTTTTAATGCTTACTCTTAAACTATTTGTTTATACAGTAGTAATATTCTTTGTTTCTCTCTTCATCTTCGGATTCTTATCTAATGATCCGGGGCGTAATCCTGGGCGTGAAGAATAAAAAAAGAGATGAGATTCGTTTTTACTTTTTCCTTGATTTTTTCATAGGTAAATGTATAAATAAATGGAATAGATGCTAAATAAAGATAAAAGATTTATAAAAGAAACTAATCGAAAATTATTCCAATTCGAAAATATCAAGTGATCAGGGGGGTCGGAGAGAGAGGGATTTGAACCCTCGGTACGAATAATTCGTACAACGGATTAGCAATCCGACGCTTTAGTCCACTCAGCCATCTCTCCCCATTCAAAATGGGAAATTTATCATGTGATTTCACACGTGAAGTCAAGATTGAGAACAATCTTTATTTTCCTTCACTTCAATGATCCGAAACAGATTTCTCCAATAGAAAGAATACTTTACTTCTTTTATTTTGTACAAATTTTTACAAAAGCCGACCTGATTAAGTATAAGTACTGGCCGGGCCAGTACTTCTTTTGTTCCGACGAATAAAAATTGTTATTGAAGCAAGAAGACTCATTTTCATTGCCATTCCTAATCATTAGAAATTATATAAGATTCTAATGGAGAAATTCTCTTAGAAATTCTTTCAAAAATTCTAGATTACTATAGAATATTCTATCTATATATTCTATAGTAATTATAGGAAATTAGAGTATAAATTAGAATATTTAGTCTTTCTATTAAAATTTATAGGAAAAGTGTTCTAGTAATAGTATTCTATTATATAGTAAACTACTATTTTTTGTCTTTATTTTCTTAAGTTCTTAAGTATAAGATTCGGAAATTCATCAATGAAAAACAAATTTCATTCTAAATGAAAGTTGAAGTTCAGTATTTGATTCATATTTCATATGAATATGAAATATATAATTGATTTGTATTTCATATGGATATGAAATATATAATTAATATGTAGCTATGTAGCGGGTATAGTTTAGTGGTAAAAGTGTGATTCGTTCTATTAACAACTTCAATAGTTAAGGGGTCTTTCCATTTTTTTCATATTTTATATTCCATTCCGATAAAAAACTTTATTTCTTAAAAAGATTTAATCCTTTACCCCTCAATAGGACATTTGAGGAAAGAATATACATTCTCACGATTTCTATCCAAAAGTCAATCAGAATTTTACAGAATTTTAATAAAAAAATTGGATTATGGAGTCGAGAAGCATAATTTTTTTGATTGGTTAAATTCTTCCAATCCAATGAGTATGAATAAAGGATCTATGGATAATAGTACAAAACTTTCAATCGTAACTAAATCTTCAATTTTTGCGCTAAAAAAGGGCAAGATTGAAGCCAAATAGCTAGAAAATGAGGGTTTTGGTTTACTAGAACCCTCGGCTTCTTATTTCAGCTCGGTAGAAACAAAATTATTTTCCTTAGGATCCCCCGAATAGAAAAGAAATAGGGAACGAAGTAACTAGACTAGAGACTAGAAAGATTTGATAGAATCTCCCTCTTCTATAGGGATCATCTAAAAAGCAAGTAACTTTAGATGCATTCGTAAAAAAAGCTGACATAGATGTTATGGATCTCATTTTTTCTATGATGGGAATACATAGATATTCCATAAAGGAGCCGAATGAAACCAAAATCTCATGTTCGGTTTTGAATTAGAGATGTTAAAACTGATCAAACAACGTCGACTATAACCCCTAGCCTTCCAAGCTAACGATGCGGGTTCGATTCCCGCTACCCGCTATTATTTATTCCTTAACTTCATAGGATATACAGATGCCTTATCCTTTTTGATATGCATCCTTCTTTTTATTGTTTA